ACTTTTCAAGTATTTAAATATTATTTAATGGGCGAAAACGGGAGAATTTATAAGCCTGATCTATGCAGTAACATCGTTTTGAATCCATTCCATTTTAATTGGCATGTTCTCTATCATAATTATCATCATAATTCTTGTGAAAAAAGATGTACAATAATTAACCTTGGGCAATTTCTTTGTGAAAATGTGTGTATAGCTAAAAACGAACCACACCTAAAATCGGGTCAAGTTCTAATTGTTCAAATGGATTCTGTAGTAATAAGATCGGCTAACCCTTATTTGGCGACTCCAGGAGCAACTGTTCATGGCCATTATGGAGAAATGCTTTATGAAGGAGATATATTACTTACATTTATATATGAAAAATCGAGATCTGGTGATATAACACAGGGTCTTCCAAAAGTGGAACAGGTATTAGAAGTGCGTTCGATTGATTCAATATCGATGAATCTAGAAAAGAGAGTTGAGGGTTGGAACGAGCATATAACAAGAATTCTTGGCATTCCCTGGGGATTCTTGATTGGTGCTGAGCTAATTATTGCGCAAAGTCGTATTTCTTTGGTTAATAAGATCCAAAAGGTTTATCGATCCCAGGGGGTGCAGATCCATAATAGACATATAGAAATTATTGTGCGTCAAATAACATCAAAAGTATTGGTTTCAGAAGATGGAATGTCTAATGTTTTTTCACCCGGTGAACTAATTGGATTGTTGCGAGCTGAACGAACGGGACGTGCTTTGGAAGAAGCGATCTTTTACCGAGCCCTATTATTGGGAATAACGAAAACATCTCTGAATACTCAAAGTTTTATATCCGAAGCGAGTTTTCAAGAAACTGCTCGAGTTTTAGCAAAGGCCGCTCTCCGGGGTCGTATCGATTGGTTGAAAGGTCTGAAAGAGAACGTTGTTTTAGGAGGGACGATACCCGTTGGTACCGGATTCAAAAGATTAATGCACCGTTCAAGGCCAAGGCAACATAACAAGATTACTTTGAAAAAAAAAATTTCGAGGGAGAAATGAGAGATATTTTGTTCCACCACAGAGAATTATTTGATTTTTTCATTTCAAAGAATTTATGTGATATATCAGAGCAATCATTTTGAGGATTTAATCATTCCTAAGAGCGGATTCATCCCTTTCCTTTCAACGCGGTCATTTTATTTGGTAATAGTAATAAAGATAATAACGAATAGAAAAAAATGAATGGCCTGATCTGATCGTGTATCAACGGCCAATCTTCGGTAGAAGAGAAGGTTCCATCGGAACAATTATTTATTTCTATTTCAGGATACCTGATCTCTCTTTTTTTTTTTTTATTTGAAAAAAAAAAAAGAGAGAGAAAGTGTGGGGATAAATGACAAAAAGATATTGGAACATAACTTTGGAAGAGATGATGGAAGCAGGAGTTCATTTTGGCCATGGTACTAGGAAATGGAATCCTAGAATGGCACCTTATATATCCGCAAAGCGTAAGGGTATTCATATTACAAATCTTACTAGAACTGCTCGTTTTTTATCAGAATCTTGTGATTTAGTTTTTGATGCAGCAAGTAGTGGAAAACAATTCTTAATTGTTGGTACCAAAAATAAAGCAGCTGATTCAGTAGCACGGGCTGCAATAAGAGCTCGGTGTCATTATGTTAATAAAAAATGGCTCGGTGGTATGTTAACGAATTGGTATACTACAGAAAGGAGACTTCATAAGTTCAGGGACTTGAGAACGAAACAAAAGACGGGGAGACTCAACTGTCTTCCGAAAAGAGATGCCGCTATTGTGAAGAGACAATTATCTCGCTTGGAAACATATCTGGGCGGCATTAAATATATGACGGGGTTACCCGATATTGTAATAATTGTTGATCAGCAAGAAGAATATACGGCTCTTCAAGAATGTATCACTTTGGGAATTCCAACGATTTGTTTAATCGATACAAATTGTGAACCGGATCTCGCGGATATTTCGATTCCAGCTAATGATGATGCTATAGCTTCAATCCGATTAATTCTTACCAAATTAGTATTTGCAATTTGTGAGGGTCGTTCTAGCTATATACGAAATTTTTGATTAATAATAAGATAAATAAATTATTTGGTTTGGGGAACTCCATAGATTTATGGAATCGGTTACTATACTATTACTGAATCGCGCAAAAAAGAATAACCGGAGATATTATGTGATTAGTTGGTATTCAAAATCCAAAAATAAAGTAGACAAGCCGAAAAAGAGATGGTTGAATCAAAATAATTCCTTTTAAAGTTGTATTTCTTTCAGAGGGCAATATGAATGTTCTATTATGTTCCATCAACACATTAAAAAGATTATACGATATATCGGCTGTGGAAGTAGGCCAACATTTCTATTGGCAAATAGGGGGTTTCCAAGTCCATGCCCAAGTACTTATTACTTCTTGGGTTGTAATTGCTATTTTATTAGTTTCAGCCATTATAGCTGTTCGAAATCCACAAACCATTCCTACTGACGGTCAGAATCTCTTTGAGT